GCGGATTTTCATAACCCTGCTGCGCAAAAATGGGATATGCATTTGAAATAGATACCCGAGTTATTACATATATCATGATCGATACAGAAATGGATCGAGTCATCTGTTCCTTTACCCAAGAAAAAATATTTCTATTTTGCATGGTTCAATCATTGATCCCAGAATTTCTACAATAAATTAGAAAGGTAACTAACTAGTGTAGTTCCCTATCCACGAGTCTGCCATTGTACTGGAATAATTGTACTAGAATATGGGACGAATACCTTGAACAGGTATAAGTATAAATAAAGAATAAGTAAGATTGAAAATACTTTCTTTATTCTTTAAACACGAAGAAACATTCTTATTTGATTGATATCAAGAGATCAAATGAGTTCTTTATTCGTTGATTGAATGATAAATGACTACAAGCGAAGGAGATACACGATTTAAATAATGGAAGATCCAATATTTCACAATTGTATCTAGAATAACTGGAAAAGTGGAAACAAGACCGGATATAATTTTATCGTTATGAGCCAATCCAAAATCGTTGTAGACCGAACCAATCATAAGTTCCCAACCATGGGTTGAATGAAATCCGATCCATAAATCAGTAACTAAAAGAATTGAAAAAGCTTTTATTGTGTCACTCAAGTTATACAGGAATTCCTGAACCCAAGAATTAAGAATAACAAGTTCTTCATTACCCAAAATACAATAACCACTTAGAATAGCGAAACAGATTATATTTGTCGATAAATTAAAAATGATATGGAGATTATACTCATCGTGTGTTTTGACTAATTGTACCGTTTCTTTGTGTATTCCTATACGAAGCTTTTGTATCTGTGTTTCAGGGTATTCCTTTATCATTTCGTCCAAGAGGAATAGTTCTTCTAATTCTATAAATTTTTCTAGAATCCTTTTCTCTTGAATATCATTCAAGAAAGTTTCGGATTGCCGGGTATTCCACCAATTAATAACCCAAGGTTCCAGACTTTTATTAAATGAAAGAGAGACCCACCAGGGCAAAAATACTATGGATACAAGATATGGGAGGGAAGTCAATGATTTTTTTTTCATTTTTTATCTGTAAATTGTTAATGAATCTGCTGCATTCGTGGATTTTATCAGACATTTATCTGAACACAAATTCTATAACTAAGGTATCGTATCGAACCAATGAATCTATTCCCATTTTTGTGTAAAAATTTAGTCCTTGTATTTAGAAAAATTGAGATATCTCTATTGGGTAAATTCCAACTAATTTCATCTCCATTTGTTATTTGGTCCTGTCGATGAATACTCGAAAATCCACTAGAAGTAACGAATATGATTTGGATTTCGAAACAAAAAAATGCCTTCTCGGATCAATTAATTATTTCGAAATGTTTCACCGCCTAACCACAGTCCAGGAATAATGTAACCTATAAATTCGAAATATTGGGTCTAAAAAGATGAATTCTATATTACGAAATAAATGTTCGAATATGTTTGATGAATGCATACTTAATTTAGACTTTTTATTTTTATTAGTATAAATTATATCGAATTTTATTTAGTATAAATTATAAATTGGGGGCTCCCTGCGCATAAAAAAAAGGGTTTTGGTATAGAAAATAATGGATTTTTATTAGAGTTTAGTTGTTCCATATAAAATCTCCCACTTTTGTTTTATTCCATGTGGGTTTACCCGCTAACAGAAAGGAGAAATAAAATCTAATATTAATATGTTTTGATCAAATAAGTCTTTTGAAGAAACTTCAATTGTATTAAAAAGGGAATTAGCAAGTTCCCTCCCTCATACTGAGAAAACATTAATTCTTCATTTCAAAATACTTCGATTGGTACATGCAAGAAATATGCTAATTCGGCAGCTTTTTGTTCAATTTCTCGTGGAGTAAGATTCTCATCAGTGCCAGTCAAGGGAACCGCCCCTTGGCCTCTTATTTCCATATAAAGGACACGACGAGGATAAAGACCCTCTTTAACCTCCATTCTGATGGATTGTATATCTCTCATAAGGAAACGAAGGAAAATGCGACGATTTATTCCAGGAAATCCCCAACGAAAAATACAAACAATTCCTTCTTTTCTATCAAATCGGTCATAACCACTACCTACATTCCACGCAATTGTACACCACAAATAGGAGCTAATAAATAGACCCGCGATCCCATAAAAAGACATTATGATCCCTTGCGGAAAAAAAAATATTTGCTGAGATGGAAATACGGATATAAGATTCCTACCGAGATAACTGGAAGTTCCAACCACTAAGAACCCTAATGAACCTAAAAAAAGGCTACAGGCCAAAAAAAAATTACTTGTTTTTCGAGACCCCGTTATAAGTTCTATCCAGATATGCTCTGATCGCCAGTTCATACTATACTTACTATACTAAGGTTGTATTCGATTGGAATTGAGAGAATAACCCAAATGAATTTGACTTGACTTTTCTTGACCCCCAAGTAACTCTCATCAACTAGCACTATTTTGACGGGAACTATTAGGAGTAATTAGTTAGATAAATTGACTTTATATTTAAAACTATTCGCCGATCCATTTTTAACCAGCTATACCCATATAGAATCTGCATTTATGTAGATATCGTGTATCCGTATGCATATGAGTCTCTCAATTTGTATTCGGAAAGAGCCACATATCGTACCATATTAGACTAAATAAATATTTGTATTATGATCCAGTGTTGAAATAAATTGATGAGATTTGCTCTCATCGAATCTAGACAATCTTATTTTCTTGGACATGAAGAGATAAAGAAGCCATTGCAATTGCCGGAAATACTAGGCCCACTAAAGGCACAAAAATAGAGGGTAGATCTGTCATAGAATGGGTGCCCCAATTTAATATTTGTATTTTAAAGATATCTTATGATAAGTATATCTAATATAAATAATATTAAGTAGTTAATAAGTGCAAGGAATATAGACCTGAATTAAGTGTACCTAATTCATCGTTCTACATAAATATGTATGATAATTCACTTTAATATAAAAAACTTTCCTATTCTTCTTCTTCCATCCTTTTTTATTCTTTCTCTTTCTATTATTATTATTTTTTTTTACTAAGGGTATTAAAGAGTTTATTATGAGTTCGCGACTTTCACTAATCGAATCCAACAAAGCAAACGGTAACTCGATTCTATAATAAAAAATAAAAGTGAGGATTCTTTCACTCCTTTCTATAATATATCATATTTGAATCTTAATATTAATTATAAGATATAAGATTCAAATATGATATATTATTAATAAGATAATAAGATATATTTATATTATTGTCTCTATTAAAATGAAATTAATACGTTAAGAAGGCCAAATAAAAATTTTTTTTATTAATGTCTTCCCTTCCCCCAATTCCTCGGAAGGAGAAACTTACTCTTTTATCTTTTTTATCCTATTGATTTATAAAGGATTCATGATTAGTAATCAGGAATAGGGATAAGATAAAAATATAGAATATATCGATCTGGAGGAAAAAATAATAATTATCCGAAACTTCCGGCTCTTACTACAAGTGGAACTTATGTCACCAAAGAAAACACCACTCTTCTTAACTTAACTTAAGTTTTTTTACGATGAACTAAATACTCGTTCGCTACAAATAATTGAATTGAATCGAGTGCTATACTTTAATATATTGAATTTTGATTCAGAGGAAAGAAACCGTGGAGCTGAAATAACTCACTCAGAACACCCCTTAAAGGATTACGTGGTACGATTGGGTCGAATAAGCCCTTATGGAATGAATACTCAGCCGCTTGTGAACCATCGGGTACTGTTTTATTCAATGTTTGTTCAATTACTCTTTTACCCGCAAATGCAATGTAGGCATTTGGTTCAGCAATAATGACATCTCCCAACATACCAAAACTGGCTGTTACTCCACCAGTTGTAGGAGATGTAAGGATTGATATATAGAATAACTTTTTATTTGATTGATAATCATATAAAGCAGAAGATATTTTAGCCATTTGCATCAAGCTCAAACTTCCTTCTTGCATGCGTGCTCCCCCAGAAGCACACACAATAATGACAGGTAAAGATCGATTAGTAGCATACTCGATCAAACGGGTGATTTTCTCGCCGACTACGGATCCCATACTACCTCCCATAAACTGAAAATCCATAACCCCAACTGCTATTGGAATACCATTTAGTTGACCTATGCCTGTTTGAACAGCTTCAGTTAAACCTGTTTTTCTTTGATAAGAATCAATACGATCTTTATAAGGTTCTTCCTCTGAATGAAATTCAATAGGGTCCATAGAGACCATCTCTTCATCCATAGGATCCCAAGTGCCCGAATCAATCAAAAGTTCGATTCTATCTGAACTACTCATTTTCAAATGATATCCACACTGTTCACAAATATTCATTTTTGACTTAAAAAATTTTTTATAATTTAATCCATAACAATTTTCGCATTGAACCCATAAATGTTTGTATCTTTGATTTATATCGAAATCATTAGACTCTTCTCTTATATTGAGATCGCTGCCATTATTACTAATTTTTATACTCGAATTCCCACTTTCACTACTTTCAGTATAAATGAAACTATAATTATAATTATAACTGTTACTGTAATAATCGGTATCACCTGAAATAGAACTATTAATACTAACTTCAAAATGAAGATAACTATTAATGCAACTATTAATGTGATTATTCCAACTAGATTGAGTATCATACATGTAATGATAATAGTAGTTCTTGGACCCACTATTCAAATAACTAGAAAAAAAACTTTCTAGTTCACTCATAAACATAAAAGAACTCTCATTGTCAATCTCAAAAATCTGATTTTCAATATCAAAATAGACAGAATAATTGTCACCATTACTATCTCTAACTAAAAAGGTGTCATCAGAGACCAAACTCCAAATATTCCCGATATCAAATAAATAATCAACATTACTGAAAGCATAATTGTCACTATTACTCCAACTAGGAGTGTTTTTCCCCTTATCATTTATAATGGGTTCTTCACTT